ATATAGGTGAATCCATGGAGGGCCATCATTGAAATAGTCTTTTCATTTTTTAGCTTAGCCCCGTCCGTGTGTCTCAAGATAATTAGTTCACTTAGGGAATTGGGGAAATATACAACTATGCCATAGACGACCTAGAGTAATAGCAAAAAAAGTACGTTGATATTCAAAAGGAAATAAATATAAAGGACCTTTTTCCTAAAATTGATTTTCCTTCACTTAATATCATACTTCTTATCAATGAATATTTGCTTTATCTTTCTATTGGTTAGCCCATCTCATTATTCTTATTAACTCCTTATTCAAAATCAAAACAATTTAAAAAAGAATTCTTCCCAAGAAGTCTTGTGGTATATGTTTACGACGGGTGATTCAATTAAATAAACTGAACGGGGAACTGATTCCCCGTTCAGTTTATTTAATTGAAGGATTTACCAAAATCTAAAAAAAAAATTACATAAACTTAGATCAATCAAGTAATGATGTTTCTTTGAATATGCATATGTAATGATTTTCTTTATACATCTGGTAATGATTCGGTCTAAAAAATGAATCCATTTAGAAAGGACGAAAAGAATTTAATTAAAGGGATTCATAAAAAAATGAGCTGGGTAGGGGAGGGGGTCGTCGAACTAGGTATATATAATTGAATGACTATTAAGTAAGCCAACCCTTGTAGAAGTTTCGACGCTTGATTCTCAAATAAATACGGTTGAATCTAAGATGAATAGTTGGTTTACGTTCTAGAATAAAGACATGTATATGTGATATTAGACTAGTATCTCTTAGATTTCTATTTCATTTGACCTACTACTGAAATTTGTAATTTCGATCGGGATTCCAATACAATAGAAGTCCTTCCGTCTCGTTGTGACTGTGAATTGAATGAACAAACGGATGAAATCCAGAAAAATTCCAAATAACAGTTCGAACTAAGAAATGGAAGAACAAAAGTTGTATAGGAGTCACAAGAACTCTGTGGATGGAAACTCAAGATATCGAAGTAGTTTTGACGATTCAATAAATAATATTATTACTTGTACTTCAATTACTTCTCAATTCGATGGATGAATCCTAGCGATGGAATAATGAAGTTCTAATTCATTGATTGATTGTATCATTAACGATTTCTTTTTTTGTTACGAGGAACTTATCATGAATCCAATCATTTCTGCCGCTTCCGTTATTGCTGCTGGGTTGGCCGTAGGACTTGCTTCTATTGGACCTGGAGTTGGTCAAGGGACTGCTGCGGGTCAAGCTGTAGAGGGTATCGCGAGACAGCCTGAGGCGGAGGGAAAAATACGAGGCACTCTATTGCTTAGTCTAGCTTTTATGGAAGCTTTAACAATTTATGGATTGGTTGTGGCATTAGCACTTTTATTTGCGAATCCTTTTGTTTAATCTTATCTTATAAAAAAGATAAGACCTTGTCGTTTGCTTTTTCAAATTCTATCAAGATTTCCTCCCTACGATTACTTTTTCGTTGAGAAAATAACCTACAGGAAGGGCCGATGAAGAATTAGCATACTGACTCGCTTTCATCCTTTCAGTTCGTAGACCAAGGGAACTTTTTTAAGTGAGTCTTACTATCCCCATAATCCAAAAAGGGGGCGGTTCAGAATTGAGAACTAACTCAAAAATTTTTTGACTCGATTTCAGAAAAAGAAAAAAAAAAAGAGAGTAAATAAAAAGCGAGGTGAAGTGATACAAAAATAACTCTGTTCGGTTTTTTAGTCGATCTATAAGAGGAGAGCATATGAAAAACGTAACCGATTCTTTCCTTTCTTTGGGCCCCTGGCCGTCTGCTGGGAGTTTCGGGTTTAATACCGATATTTTTGCAACAAATCCAATAAATCTAAGTGTAGTGCTTGGTGTATTGATCTTTTTTGGAAAGGGAGTATGTGCGAGTTGTTTATTTCAAGAATAGGCTGGACCAACCAGCTGTACCCTTTAGTTTTCCTTAGAACTAGGAGAGAGGGGTGCATGATCTCGCGAATTACTTCTGAATCAATTAATAAATTCTCTGTAAGAACCATAGCATTTCGTGATTTATTGGTAAATCTACTTCGATTCTCTCTCAACCAATAATGCGGGACTATTAACATGGTTAAAGCAAACCGTTTGAAGTCAAGACACTGCATGGTACTCTTTCTATCACTATGTTAATTATAGAGATGTTTTCAAAATGAATATTGTATCGATATAGGATACTCATATTGATAAAATAATTTGAACTGTTTATTGTAAAAACGGGCATTTTCACCTTTTTAGCCAATGCTTAATTGACGACCTGTGTCTTAGTCAGAATATTTTTTGAAAAAAAAAGAAACAACTTTGCTGACAATTACATATTTTTTTTGATTTTGTCAGAAGAGTCCTCCGAATTTTTTTCGGCTTGCATAAGTTTCCATATCTTTTTGGAATATGAACAAAGAAGAGAGGATAAGCTCATTATATTCATAAAAAACACAAAAAAACGTATGAGAATTTCTCTTTTAAGTAA